AAAGTGCTTCCTTAGGAGTTAAACTCCCGTTCGTCCATATTTCGAGAAAGAGTATCTCTTGTTTTTCATTCCCATTCCCATAAGAATGAATACTATGATTTGCATTTCGAACAGGCATGGATACGGCATCTATAGGGTAGCTTCCATCTTTAGAGTTATTTGTAGGTTTCATACGATATCCCCGATCTCTCTTGATTTGTAATCCAATACACAAATCAATTGGTTCCGTCAGGGTAGCTATATGCTGTGTTGTGTCAACTATTTCCACCGAAGGTGGTGAGATGATATCTTGAGCGGTTACGTATCTAGGACCCCTTACGCAAATGGCTGCGTCTCTAACTCCATATAGAGTACTTCTCAATACAATTTCTTTCAAATTTATTAAAATTTCGTGGACTGATTCTTTAATACCTACTATTGTAAAATATTCATGGGGTACCTTCTCAGATTTTGCGCGTGTGATACATGTTCCTTCTATTTCTCCAAGTAAAGCCCTTCGCATGGCAATACCGATGGTATCGGCTTGACCTTTCATAAGCGGGGACAGAATGAAACGACCATAATAAAGACGCTTACTGTCTATTCTTGATTCAACACATTTCCACTGTAGTGTTCGAGTAGACCCGGCTACTTCCTCTCGAACCATACTAATATTATTCTTTAGATTAGATCATTGAATCATTTATTTCTCTTGAAATCCTTTTAATTCTTATTTCTACACACGTCTTTTTTTAGGGGGTCGACATCCATTATGTGGCATAGGTGTTACATCGCGCACGAAACTTAATAGTATACCACTTCTACGAATGGCTCGTAATGCTGCATCTCTTCCGAGACCAGGGCCTTTTATCATAACTTCTGCTCGTTGCATACCCTGATCAACTACCGTACGAATAGCATTTACTGCTGCTGCTTGAGCAGCATAGGGTGTCCCCCTTCTTGTGCCCTTGAATCCAGAAGTACCCGCGGAGGCCCAAGAAACTACTCGACCTCGTACGTCTGTAATAGTTACAATGGTATTGTTGAAACTTGCTTGAACATGAATAACTCCTTTTGGTATTCTACGTCCAGTCTTACGTGAACCAATACGCCCATTCTTACGTGAACCGATTCTTGGTATAGGTTTTGTCATATTTTATCATCTCATAAATATAAGTCATAAATATACAGAAAGATGCGGAGATATCCATCTCATGTTAAAACGGATTCTTTCTTTTTTTATATGGGTCCTTCTTTTCTTTATCTTTATCGAAAATTCTTTTTTATATTTTATTTTATATTTTAGAAGGATTACCCTTGTCTCTGCTTATGTCTCGGATTGGAACAAATCACTATAATCCGTCCGCGCCTGCGAATCAGTCTACATTTTTCACAAATTTTACGAATAGAAGCCCTTATTTTCATATTTCTCATTCCTTTTTTGTTCTTTCATTCTAGGTAACTCCTTGAGTTATCAACTAACGGGGGAAGGGTTATATAAAACTCGCTCTCTATTTCACAAATAAATGGGAAGTTATAGATAAAATTAGGATAATGGGGGGAGAGGATCACCATATATAACACAAAATTTCTCCCCCAATTTTTTCGAGTCGAGCTTCTCGGTCTGTCATTATACCTCGAGAAGTAGAAAGGATTACAATCCCCATTCCGCCTAAAATTTTAGGAATTCCTTGATAGTTGGAATAGATTCGTAGACCGGGTCGGCTGATACGTTTTAAAATAGTTCTATATATTTCCTTTCTAGTCCTTCTATGTCGCAGGGTTAAAACCAAGAAAGATTTGTTATTTTCCTGATGTTTCCGAACATTTTCAATAAAACCTTCTCGTAGAAGTATTTTAACAATGTTTTCGGTAATATTAGTAGATGCTATTCGAACCGTTCCTTTTTTATCCATGTCGGCATTTCTTATAGAAGTTATTATATCGGCAATAGTATCCTTACCCATGACGAACTATAATTATTTGTACCCCCTAATTTTAATATAATCAACATGTTTTTTTGAATTATTAAAATAAAATTAATTTAATATTAATATAAATTTATATATTTATTAATTAAAAGTATATGCGTGAGACATAATCCAATCTACTAACTTGACCCATTTTAGATACCTCACTACATCATAGTCTAATCTACTAGTATTTATAATACTTCGGGAGCTAATGAAACTATTTTAGTAAAATTCAACTGTCTCAATTCCCGAGCGATCGCGCCAAAAACTCGAGTTCCTTTTGGATTTCCTTCTTGATCAATAACAACCGCAGCATTGTCATCATATCGTATGATCATACCGTTGTTACGTTTGAGTTCTTTACATGTACGTACAATTACAGCCCTAACCACTTCTGATCTTTCTAGAGGCATATTTGGTATTGCTTCTTTGATTACGGCAACAACAACGTCACCAATATGAGCATATTGTTGATTACCAGCTCCTATGATTCGAATACACATCAATTTTCGAGCTCCGCTATTATCCGCTACATTCAAAAGGGTCTGAGGTTGAATCATATCATTTTTTTTTTATCTGTTATTTCACTGCAAAGGATAAAGAAAAAAATAAATATTGCCTGTCCAGAAATAAATAAACCTATATTTTTTCATCATCAATATCCCTTTTTATTTCTACATCCCTATCACACAATAACGAATTGAGTTCGTATAGGCATTTTGCACGCAGCTATTGAAATAGCTGCTCTGGCTACAGTTTCTGATACCCCGCCCATTTCATAAAGTAGTCGACCTGGTTTAACAACGGATACCCAATATTCTGGGGCTCCCTTCCCCGAACCCATACGCGTTTCCGCGGGTCTTGCTGTAACAGGTTTGTCGGGAAATATACGTACCCATATTTTTCCGCCACGACGCGCATATCGTGTCATTGCTCTTCGTCCTGCTTCTATTTGTCTAGCCGTGATCCAAGCGGGCTCAAGTGCCTGAAGAGCGTATCTGCCGAAACAAATATGATTGCCTCGACAAGATATTCCCTTCATTCTTCCTCTATGTTGTTTACGAAATTTGGTTCTTTTTGGGTTATAGTTGATGGTTGTTTCTTAAATTAATTCCACCTCTATTACAGAACCGGACATGAGAGTTTCTTCTCATCCGGCTCCTCACGAATGAAATAATTCATTAATATTACTGCTGATACGCATGTATTTAATAAAATAAATTAAATAATATACAATACACTACACTTAGACTTAGTAATGTAATGGGATTTATTGAAATTTAATTTGTTAATAGTATTGTTATATAGTAAGAGTAAGCTGTATATACCATACAACCGTACATTTATATATATTTTTTTTTTATTTATAGAATGCTTCTTTATATAACAATATAACATATAACGTCATGAATTCTTATTTTTTTCCTATTGAATCGTGCCAAAATATTGTAATTCAATAACTAAAACTAAAGGTTTCGCGGGCGAATATTGACTCTTTCCTGCTTCATTCGTAGGGTCAATTCATGACTTTTTAGAATAAATCAATAAATCAATTTGTTATTGGTTCGTTCCGCCATCCCACCCAATGAATAATTAAGATTCGTTTTCAAGAGAATCTTATATAATCACGGGTTCTGTCGTTCCCATAGCCTCTTCGTTAATGGTTAGGCCCGAACTCCGCAATGGAGCCCCCGACAAAATTCGTTCCCGAGTCAATTTCCTTAGTTTCTATTAACCCGAGGCTCTTTATCTTTATTATTTATATTTATCTTTATTATTTATATCAGTATTTATTATTTATATCAGTATCGGTATTGATGCTTTATCACACTGCCTTTTGTGAGATAATTCATAGACCATACATATTTGGAATCATATATCATTGATACTTTTGTTCTCTCTTTCTATCATCCTTCCATTTATCCACATCCCCCCTTATTTTTTGCCCTGCAACCTATAATCAGATTTCTATTTTATTTTTTTGAAAAAATTTCAGTTGCTACAACTATATGATCGATCCAGTCATATAGTGACTGTTTTTTGGAATCTCGACAATACGAAGCAATAAGTTGGTTATTAGTTTATATAGTTAGTAAGTTCATAGTGGGGGTTAGTCATTTTTTTTTTTTTTTTTAATCCCAACTATAAACGAACTCTAAAAAAACTAACGAGTCACACACTAAGCATAGCAATTATATTAAATTAAATGGTCAATCGAATTTTTATTAAATCTTATAGAATTAGAATTGCTCATTTTTGTTTGATTTAACGTAAAAGGGATGAAAACAGTTTGTCATTTTCTTTTTTTGTTCTATTGTTGGGCAGGCCGGCAAAACAAATAAAATAAAGGTCCATTATTCATTATTCCTCGTCCACAAATATCCAAATTTTTATGCCTAATACTCCATAGATAGTTCGAATTGTATAGGAACAATGATCAATTTTAGCGCGAATTGTTTGTAGAGGAACCCTACCCTCTCTGATCCATTCGACACGTGCAATTTCTTTTCCGTCGATACGCCCTGCGATTTGCACTTGAATTCCTTTTGTATCCGTTTGTTCAGTTAATTCAATGGCTTTTTTCATTGCCTTTCGAAATGAAACTCTATTTTTTAATTGTAAAGCTATATATTCTGCAAGAATATTAGGTTGTCCATAAGGTTTTTCAACTCTTGTGATAGCAATGTTGAGTCTCCGATTCATAGAATGAAACTTCTTTTGTACATTCATCTGTAATTCTTCGATTCCTCGTGCTCGGCCCTCTATTAATAAGTTTGGGAATCCAATATAGATTATGACTTGGATCAAATCGATTCTTTTTTTAATTTCGATACGTGCAATTCCTTCGAAACCCGAAGGCGTTTTCTTATTTTTTTGTACATAATTCTTGATACAATTCCGTATTTTTTCATCTTCTTGTATACCCGCGGAATAATTTTTTGGTTGTGCGAACCAAAAGGAATGATGACTTTGGGTTGTACCAAGTCTGAAACCGAGTGGATTTATTTTTTGTCCCATATTTTTATTTTTATATTATCTTTCCATACC